TATTTCTCTTGAAATCTCTTTAGTGTTTATTTCTACACACGTCTTTTTTTAGGGGGTCTACAGCCATTATGTGGCATAGGGGTTACATCCCGTACGAAACTTAATAGTATACCACTTCTACGAATAGCTCGTAATGCTGCATCTCTTCCGAGACCAGGACCCTTTATCATAACTTCTGCTCGTTGCATACCTTGGTCTACTACTGCGCGAATAGCATTTCCCGCTGCGGTTTGAGCAGCAAAAGGAGTCCCTCTTCTTGTACCCTTGAATCCACAAGTACCGGCGGAGGACCAAGAAATTACCCGACCCCGTACATCTGTAACAGTAACAATCGTATTGTTGAAACTTGCTTGAACATGAATAACTCCTTTTGGTATTCTACGTGCACTTTTCCGTGCACTACTGCGCCCATTCCTACGTGAACCAACTTTTGGTATAGGTTTTGCCATATTTTATCATTTCCTAAAGATAAGTCAGAGATAGATGGATATATCCATTTCATGTCAAAACAGATCTTCTATTTTTATTTTTTATTTGTTCATCGATTTCTTTAAGATTCGTTTCTTTTCTTTAAGGAGTTCTTTTTAGAATAGAAAGATTATCCTTGTCTTTGTTTATGTCTCGGGTTGGAACAAATTACGATAATTCGTCCCCTCCTACGGATTAGTCGACATTTTTCACAAATTTTACGAACGGAAGCCCTTATTTTCATAGTTGTTATTCCTTAAATTTTTCTGAATCCACCCATTGGAAGAAAATAAGTTTCTTGAAATTTTTGAACCTTCAATTGGATCCCCCTGAAAGGAATCTTGAAGTTGAAAAAACTACCTAATCGTTCGAATCCTTGTTGCGGAGTCTATAAATTATACGCCCCCTGGTTGAATCATAAGCACTTACTTCACTTTTGTTGACTCTATCACAAGGTGGTATACGTATAAAACTCGATTGGATCCTTCCTGAAACATAACCTAGAATCAGATCTTCATTATCGAAAGGAATCCGGAGTCGAAGTGATTCACTAATTAAACCTCCATTACTGTAGGGCAGGAGGAGTTCTATCTATTAGACAACCCGTGCTTTTTTTTGTTTTTTTTGTCACAAATGGAAAGTTTCGGATACAATTCGGATATCAGACAGATTACCATATATAACACAAAATTTCTCCGCCGATTCCTTCTAGTCGAGCCTCCCGGTCTGTCATTATACCCCGCGAAGTAGAAAGAATTACAATCCCCATGCCGCCTAAAATTCTAGGAATTTGTTGATAGTTAGAATAGATTCGTAGACCGGGTCGACTGATCCGTCGTAAATTTAAAATATTTCTATATGGTCCTTTCCTATTCCTTCTATGTCGTAGGGTTAAAACCAAAAAATATTTGTTGCTTTCCCGATGTTTCCTTACGTTATCGAGAAAACCTTCTCGTAAAAGTATTTTAACAATGTTTTCAGTGATGTTAGTAGATCTTATTCGAATCGTTCCTTTTCTATTCATGTCGGCATTTCGTATAGAGGTTATTATGTCAGCAATAGTGTCCTTACCCATGGTAAACTAAAATTCTTGTTGCTCCGAATTTTGATATAACCAACGTGGTCTTTTTTTTGACTTACTAAAGGTATATACGTGAGACACAATCTACTAATTAATCTATGTCATTTAAATACTCTAATTTAAATACTATAACTATATTGAGGTCTCGTCTTATAATACCTCAGGAGCTAATGAAACTATTTTAGTGAAATTTAACTGTCTCAATTCACGGGCGATCGCACCAAAAATTCGAGTTCCTTTTGGATTTCCTTCTTGATCAATGACAACTGCAGCATTGTCATCATATCGTATTATCATACCGTTGTCGCGTTTGAGTTCTTTACAAGTACGTACAATTACAGCTCTGATCACTTCTGATCTTTCTAGAGGTGCATTTGGTACTGCTTCCTTGATCACAGCAACAATAACGTCACCAATATGAGCATATCGGCGATTACTAGCTCCTATGACTCGAATACACATCAATTCTCGGGCCCCGCTGTTATCTGCCACATTCAAATGGGTCTGAGGTTGAATCATTTTTTTTTTTTAATCTCTTCTTTCAATGTAACAAAGGACGAAGAAAAAAAGAAATATTGTTTGTCAAAAAAAAAAGGAAACCCGCAATTGTTTTTTTTAGTCCCAAGACTTCTTTCCTTTGTTTCTATATCCCTATCCTGAAATAATGAATTGAGTTTTTATAGGCATTTTGGACGCCGCTATTGAAATAGCCTTTCTGGCTATATTTTCGGCTACTCCGCTCATTTCATAAAGTATTCTGCCCGGTTTAACGACAGCTACCCAATACTCGGGAGATCCTTTCCCCGAACCCATACGTGTTTCTGTAGGTCTTACCGTAACTGGTTTGTCTGGAAATATACGTACCCATATTTTTCCACCACGGCGTACATTTCGTGTCATTGCGCGGCGCCCCGCTTCTATTTGTCTAGATGTAATCCAAGCGGGTTCAAG